TCCGCCCTGCGCGCACCCCCCGAGTATAGGATTCAACAGGAATCGCACAAGGTCGATTGATAGAAACCTCTGGTAAAATACCCACCAGTACCCGTAACCCAGCAAAGAAAGTACATTACATTAGGTATTGGCGACTTACCCATTCAGTGACTTTGGCACTGGACGTTCTCAAAATGGGTACTATCGGGTCGGATTAATTAGAGAATAGACAGACGTCTGTTGGCATTCCAGCCTTCCTTCTCCTTTCAGGGCCTATCCGAAAGAGGATCGTACCTCTCGGTCGTGAATATCTGAATAGGACGAACCCGCCTCCGTGGATATCTTTGCTTCGGAACAAAGCAATTAGAATTAGGCTCGGTCAACTGGAATGTGTATTATCCATATGGGAGATCTTCCAATTGAGGAGATCCATCGACCTGAGACGAAGAGAAAGGTCTATCTATCTTCTTTAGTTATTCAATGAAACCAATGATTCGTTATTGGAGCAGATAGCAACAACCATTTCAGCGGACATGCGTATTTTCCGATGGATTTACATGGTTTCATTAGTAGAAATTGTTTGATGTAACGAGTAATAGGCTCTTTCGCCGTTCAAGAATTCTTGTTTAGGCAGTTCATATCATCCACACATAGTGATCTAAGATTTCAATTCTTCCATGTTTCAGCAGTAGCATATTGTTCCATGGAGCTAAGGCCAAAAAGATGGAAGAAACAAGTGTTTCCACGACTCTACCATCCGGCCAATTCTGTTCCACTTAATCCCCTTTTAATGGGCACATATCTTTACGGCTAAGGAATGGGGAATCTTTCTCCTGTTACATGAATCAAATGTTTCATTTCATCCGGGAAAAGCCATCTCTTTCTCAACAATGTCTTTGTCATTTGATCCAATAGCGTTCCGTTAGATAGGAACAGATTTGATAAATACTGATAACTCTCGGATAGAGTATTAGAACGGAAAGATCCATTAGATAATGAACTATTGGTTCTAAACCATCTCTGGCGATGAATCAACAATTCGAAGTGCTTTTCTTGCGTATTCTTGATGAACCAGCGTTTATATATAGATGTAGGAGGATTTGTTTGGGAAGCAATAAGCCCTTTTGACATCTCTTCATCTGCAAAGAATTCTCGACGTGAAAACACAGAGGCAGAGGGCTGATCTTTGAATAGGGAAAAGAATGGATCCGCAGGGTCCCAAATGAATTGGCTTGTTCGAAAAAAGCCTTGTTCTTTGGAAAATCTATCTCGTGTCTGGTACTGCATGGTTCCACTCTGCAAGAACTCCGAATCATTCTCTTTAAGCTCATCCTCTTTATGATAAATGATCCATTTACCCCGAAATGACCCAGTCCAATAGGGAAATCCCAATTCAGTGGGCCTTTCGATACAATCAAATAGATTGCCACAAGGGCGCCATATTCTAGGAGCCCAAACTATGTGATTGAATAAATCCTCCTCTATCTGTTGCGGATCGAGGGCCCCTTCCCCTTCTTCAAACTCCGATTCATATTTTTCATATAGAAATCTCTGATCAACGATAGAACAAGATCCATTTTGCATCATATCTAACTGATTCCTTGGTTCGGACCGAAGAAGTAATGTCACTCGATTATTATCAAACTGACTGCAATATTTTTCTGTCCGTGAGGATTCCGCCAGAGCCAGAGCGCCTTCTACTTCTAATAGTAATAATAGTAATAGGCCATGAACTAGATCAGAATCATTCTCAACGAATCCATAAGAAGTGATCCAATTTTTTTCATCGTATCTGGATGAAGACCAAAGATCTTGAGCGACCGATCCGGCAGAACAACTCAAAAGATAAAGAAGTATCGTGAATTTCTTCATGCTCGTTCCAAGTTCGAAGTACCATTTGTACAAATAAGAATCCCCTCCCTTACATGATTTCTTCTTCATATAGATAGATATAGGATCTATGGGGCAATTACTTAGAAGTACATTTTGTGTAACAGCCCTTCCTATCTGATAGAAAAGGATCCCATGATCCTGAACCGATCTTATCTGGGATCGAAAATCCCAAGTTTTTCTATGAAGAGCTGATCTAATTGTATTAGTTTCTAGAATGGATTTCTTCTGTGTAATACTAATTGATAGGGCCTCATTGATAAGTGCTACAAGATCTCGCGCATTGGAACCCATGGTTATGGACCCGAATCCGTTAGTATGGAACATCTTCTTTTCCAAGTGAAATCCCCTAGTATATGAAAGAATGAAAAAGTGCTTTCGTTGTTGTGGAAGAAGAAGCCTTCGTATCTTAATGCATGTATTTAATTTATTCGGAGCTATTAGAGTGGGATCCACTTTTTGGGGAATATGAGTCGAAGCAATAACAAGAATCTTTCCAGTGGAACATCTTTCACAATCCCTGGAGAGATAGTTCTCTAATAGACCGAGGGATAAGTAATTCGACTCATTCACATGCAGATCATGAATGTTTGGAATCCATATTATGCAAGGAGACATTGCTTTTGCTAAT